GAATAGCAGGAACGTTTAAATAAGTTTGATTCTTTATCGGATCATAAAAACCCACTTTCCGAAGAGCTCTTCCCTCTCTTCGGCATCGAACATCAATTGCAACAATTCGATAGACGGCTCATTGGGATAGATGTAGATAAACAATACCCCCCCTAGAAACGTATAGGAAGTTTTCTCCTCGTACGGCTCGAGAAAAAATGATTCGAAGTTTTCTCTATATATAGAATTCTAATGAATGGCAAAAAGGTCCATAAAATGAATTAGACTATGATTTCACTCGTTTTTTTCTTCGTCCCTCCTAAAAAAAATCATTTGTACTCATAACTCAAGTTGTATAATTCTCAAAAATAGCTCAAAGGAAAATCTTTAGGCAATTTCATTTATTGAGTAGTCTTTAACCCCTTTTTGTTTGTCTCATTGAAAATCTATTTTGATTCTTTATTTTGATCCAGTTATTGAGACAATTAAAACGGTGTTTCCTTGTTTCGGGATCCTTTCTCTTTGTTTTAAATCATTGGGTTTAGACATTACTTCGGTGTTTCTCAATCTTTTCAAAATGGTAGCAACATACCCTTTTTGTGATTTCTTTCTACCAAAGAATCATACGAACGGTTGATTCTCGGGTGATACACTTTGGATCAAAAGAGTTTTCTCAATTCCAACAAATTTTCTTTTTAAATTGAAACTTGCTGAAATCGGATCCTTTCGATTTCTATATCGAAGATCTACTTACGAAGTTGTTTCAATTTATTGATTTGCATTAACCCTAGATCTTTGCCCCCGAGAAATGAATTAATACTTTCTACTCGAGCTCCATCATTTACTATGTTTATTTACATTACAACCCAACAAAAAAGAGGGGTTATAGTGCAACAATAGTGCAACAAATGATGTCGAGCCAAGAGCACTTTCATTCCTATATAAAATGGTGGATGTAAGACTAAGAATCCACACCGGATCGCGTCCTTCAAGTCGCACGTTGCTTTCTACCACATCGTTTCAAACGAAGTTTTACCATAACATTCCTCTAATTTGTAACCCGTATGGAATTGATTCAATTGTGGAATCATGAATAGTCATTGGTTCAGCCGTCCATAGACATAGTAATCTATCCCTTTTTATTCTATACATAGATGATCCAAATTTTTCTGAAAAAACGGATTTTCTAAAAAAAAACAAATTAACAGAAATATCTAAGAGGAATATGGAAATACTAATATAAATAATACGAATAAATGCATTCTTTTTGAATCTTGTATCCTCAAGTGACTCGATAGACTAGGGCTAGATTTAGATTGACATTGACCCAACCCTAACTTCTTCAAATATCAAAGATTCAACTCCCAAGGAATCAGTAAAAATCTTTCTAATTGAAAAAGTTTCCTATTTCTACATCATTATTTGAATAAAGTTTGACAGTAAATACTACATTTGATCATCAAAGAGAAATCTCTCTTTCTTTTCGAATTGATTCATCAATAATTTAAAGCAGATAACTAGATCGAACAAGAAATTCAATTTCTTTTTTTTTGTGATATAGCTAAAAAAGACTGATGTAAGGTAAGAGTTAGGTCCTTTGGATTCTTATTTTATCAATCAGATGGACAAAAAGAGGGTTTTCATATCAGATAGACCGAACAACTGTTACTGTTATGGATATTCTATGTTAAAAATTTCCATTTTCACATTGAAGCAATTACAATTCTTTTTCACAAAAATCGAAAGACTGCTATCACTGAAATACAACGAAATCAAACAATACATACATAGAAGCTAAGCATTTCCTCATTTATATGTATTTTCCTATTTTGTTTAACCTGGGGTTAAGTAATCTTTCTGCAATTTTGTCATTCAAGTGAATAAAATGTATGAGTCACCCCCCGTCTCAATTGTTAGATTAGATAGATTTACAATTATTCATTAAAGCCAAATACCAAATCCCTAAAAAGTTCAAAAAAAATACATTGGTTACATATGTAACTTGATTCTTTGTTAATGTGATTCGAACAGACACAGAGATTTAAATTCATAAATATCTTTGGTTGCTGATTAACGGCCATCTACTCCCCGAATTCAATGGAAATGATGATTCATAAATCTCAAAAAGATCTCTTTTTATGGAATATGAACTATCTCTTGTCTAGGGACAAAGACAAACAAGTCCAGATTACATCCTTGCTACTATTTCTTATTTTACCCTAATGCAGCCTTAAGAGATGTAATCTCATTGAGTGAATTTAATTAGTTAGTACCAAGAGCCCCCTCTTACTCTTATTTAGAATTCAGAGATCCGCAAAACATTAAGATTCATAATTTGGGATACCTCATTTAAGTTTAAGGGGTAGGGAAAAAGAAATAGGAAAAATAGGCCCCTTCGCATTTTGATTCAAAATAAATCATTGAAAATTCAATATAGAGATGAGACCTAAGGTTTTTCTAAGTAACTAACTTCCTTCAATATGAGGGGATGGGCATATGATGAAAAGCCCGCCCTACCCCTTTTGAATTCAAACTTTTGTGATCTATGTTACCATCTTACCTGGATCACAAATATATTCAGTTACATTTGCGTGTCATTTGCACTCAATTCCATTCAGTTTGTTGTGAAAAAAAAAGATATGATTCTTCTCTGAATCATTAAAAATAAAAAAAGAATCACATTCTATGACTAATATTATACCTTTAAACAGAAGGTTGTTTAAAAAGGAATCTTTATTCTGATAGAATGGATACGCTCTGGGACGGAAGGATTCGAACCTCCGAATAGCGGGACCAAAACCCGTTGCCTTACCACTTGGCGACGCCCCATTTAGATTTCTATTCGACACTAATAAAGACTAATATTGGTGTTGCGTATTCGTCAATTCCAGTCCAAATATCTATAGAAAATCTTTTTCTAGACTAGATTAGATTCTTGCTAGGATTTTGACACGTGTAGATATAGAATTCAACTGAATTTATTGATCATTACATATAATTCAATTAAGATATTGTATGAAAGTATGATTTCTTCTATTCTCTTTTGAGAATTGGAGGATTTTTGATTGGGTGGGTTCAAAGAAAAAGAGGGGCTTTTTGTCTACCTTACTTCATTTTTCCTTATTTATATCAATAACTCAACCAAAATGCAATTATCTCCAAGAACAAAATGTCTGTTATGCTTAATATCTTTAGTTTGATCTATATCTGTCTTAATTCTACCCTTTATTCGACTAGTCTTTTCTTCGCCAAATTGCCCGAGGCCTATGCTTTTTTGAATCCTATCGTAGATGTTATGCCAGTCATACCTTTGTTCTTTTTTCTCTTAGCCTTTGTTTGGCAAGCTGCTGTAAGTTTTCGATAAAATCTTTAATACTATCCCAGAAAATTCATGATTTATTCGAGAAAAAAACTCTAACAATTAAGAAGAGCAACTAATACAGTATGAACCTTTGATTCAAACACGGAAAGTCGGGGATAACCTCGAGAAATCAAAACCCAGCTCGACCCATTTCGTCATTCTGACCTTTTTTCCAACGAAAGACCCTAACCCTATTAGGGTCCCGCACACTCTCTAATTGGGGTATGAAATCCATTTTTGGCAATGAGCGACTCTTATTACAAATGACTTTGAATTTCAGAAAATCCTTTTCTATTTTTAGAAATAACTTCATTTCTTGGTGTCAAAATAGGATAGAATCTATTAGAATATTCTAAATATTTAGAATATTCTAGTATAAAAAATGGAGGATCTATTCTCTTTTCTCGTTTTTTCCAAAAAATGATCTTGGAGATTGTGTAATGCTTACTCTTAAACTTTTCGTTTACACAGTAGTGATATTCTTTGTTTCTCTGTTCATCTTTGGATTTCTATCTAATGATCCAGGACGTAATCCTGGACGTGAAGAATAAAAAGGGTTTTCGTTTTCCTTGCTTGATTTTATTTCTTAGGATTTTTTTATCTATTCCGCATGCTGAACTAGGAAAAAGAAAAAGGGGTTTGCAAAATTTGAAAGATAAATCAATCATCAATGGAAACGGAAAGAGAGGGATTCGAACCCTCGGTACGAATAGCTCGTACAACGGATTAGCAATCCGCCGCTTTAGTCCACTCAGCCATCTCTCCCAATTGAAAAAGGTAATAATTACTATGTTACATTACACATGAAGTAAGGATTGAAAAAAGTCTTTCTTTCTCTTTCTTTATTATATAGATATGTACAACTTTTACCAGCAATTTCATTTAGATATAAGTAAGGGCTCGAAAGATCCAATAGACAAATCTAAAGAAAAATAAAGAAGACCCCGTTGCTTTGATTTTGTTCCTTTTATTCCCATAGCCTGGCCCGGTCAATACCTAGCCGGGCCTTTTTTTGTTCCAACGAATCCTAGCTAAAATAATTTAGCTGATTTGAATTTGAAACCAAAAATGCTTGTTATTAAAGCAGCAATAAAAAGACGCGGGGCTATTTCCATTCTTTTTATATAAATGGATATAAATTATATAAAAGTCGCATTTCTTATTTTATAATTCCTTCTCCCTTTTTGAGTTACTTGACGACCTTACGGGAATAAAAAAAATGAAACTATGGGTTGTTAAATAATAATGAATGCATTTTTCTGTTATGATTTCAGTGGTTTTAGCGAGCCATATCTATTAAAACCCCTCCAGCAAAAGAAAATTGTTATTTAAAAGAGCCCCCTTTCTTTCCGGAATCTCATTAAATTGAAACCCCCCGCGAAAAACGTCGACACTCACATTTTCATGATTCTTTTCTGATCCTATCTTTATTACGCCCAATTCCTCTGTTCGACAAAAAGTTCATTTGTATATAATATTCTATTATAGTTATAGCGGGTATAGTTTAGTGGTAAAAGTGTGATTCGTTCTATGAATCCCCTTAAGAGTTAAGGGATCTTTCGGTTTGATTCATATTCCGATCAAAAACTTGATTTCTTAAAAAGGATTGAATCCTTTACCTTTCAATGACATATTCGAGGAAAAATATAGATTCTCGTGA